GAGAAGTAAATGAAAGGCTTTCATAAAAATTCTCGTAGAATCGAGAATGAAGTTTTCATTCTGTACATGCCAGATCATGAATTAGTAACTGCATTGTTTCGAACTTTCTATTTTTGCAATGGGATATGTACGGAATCCCCATGAATAAACAAGATTGGAGACCCTCTTTCAAATATCTATTAAAATGCTATGTATATTTTGATGCATTTCGAAAGAAATCTCAAGAGGGTCCATAAAAATAGGTACAATTGGGAAGCGATATTTCTTTTTTAGGTACAAAATACAAAATCTTTTAGGTAAAAATAGAAACGAGATTGTTATCCTTACCAACTTGATTTTGTTGCACCCGGCATGCATGAACCATTTCTCGAAGTATGTGCCCGGATAGTCCAAAATCTCGATAGTTAGCTCTAGGTCTCCCAGTAACAAGACAACGTCTATGAAGACATGTAGGTGCACTATTACGTGGTAGAGATTGCAATTTTCTCTGAATTTCTCTTATTTCTCTTTGACTCAGGGATCTGATTCTCTTGATCCTTCTGATTTTGTTTCTATGACATTCCAGATCCTCTCAATCTGTATTGGAGTATATCTCTGTCGAATCAATTGAACCAATTCCTCGTCGTCCGAGGATGACGAGGAATTGTTCTTCTATGTTATTCCAGATCCTCTCGATCTAAATCTAGTTCCTCGTCGTCCAAATCATCCGGCTTTAATTCTTCATATAATGGATTACCAAAATTTAGTATTACTGCCGGCCTTATTTCTTGATCTTCATATAATGGATTGTTTTGATTTAGTATTACTTCCTCTCGATCTAAATCTAGTTCCTCGTCGTCCTCCTCGGACGATTGGAATGGTTCTTCCAAGTATTCTTCATATAATGGATTACCAAAATTTAGTATTACTGCCGGCCTTATTTCTTGATCTTCATATAATGGATTGTTTTGATTTAGTATTACTTCCTCTCGATCTAAATCTAGTTCCTCGTCGTCCTCCTCGGACGATTGGAATGGTTCTTCCAAGTCATTCAAGATCCTCTCAATCTCGCTTGGAGTATATCTCTGGCGAATCAATTGAACCAATTCCTCTTCCTCGTCGTCCTCCTCGGACGATTGGAATTGTCCTTCGAAGTCATTCCAGATCCTCTCAATCTCGATCTCGCTTGGAGTATATCTCTGTCGAATCAATTGAACCAATTCCTCTTCCTCGTCGTCCTCCTCGGACGATTGGAATGGTTCTTCCAAGTCATTCAAGATCCTCTCAATCTCGCTTGGAGTATATCTCTGGCGAATCAATTGAACCAATTCCTCTTCCTCGTCGTCCTCCTCGGACGATTGGAATTGTCCTTCGAAGTCATTCCAGATCCTCTCAATCTCGATCTCGCTTGGAGTATATCTCTGTCGAATCAATTGAACCAATTCCTCTTCCTCGTCGTCCTCCTCGGACGATTGGAATGGTTCTTCCAAGTCATTCAAGATCCTCTCAATCTCGCTTGGAGTATATCTCTGGCGAATCAATTGAACCAATTCCTCGTCGTCCAAATCATCCGGCTTTAATTCTTGAGATAATGGATTATCAGAATTTAGTATATTTTGATTGACTTCCTCTCGATCAAAATCTAGATAAAATAAAGGATTCCAGGGAATTGATCTCTGTGTTGCCAAAGCTTCTTTTTTGAATCTTTCATTCACAGATTCCGATATAGTATTATATCGATGAAAAGATTTTTTTTGTTTTTCTGCAAGTGGAACTCTGCGGATTATAGTACCTAATATATTAGCCTGACCTTCCTTAAGCGACGATAGCATGAAACGACCATAATGTAAACTACGACTTTGGCGGATAAAGGAAACAGATTTCCATTCATGTTTATTGGTCACAGGTTCGATTTCACTTCTGTTAGTATTTCGAAATGTAGGGCCAGGTATAATAGTTGATACCCGAGACCAAGTGACTATTACTCGAGATCGAGTTACTATTACCAAAAATAGTAGAATTAGAATTCTTTTTACTAAAAAAAGTAGTTTTTTTTTTACAATAAAAAGTACTTTTCTTCTTTTGAAAAAAATTCTAACCCGTCTTGTGAAACGTCCCATTCTTTCAGTTAGCATTTTTTTTTTTCTCCTTATTTTAGGTAGTTTTATAATTTATATTATTATAACTACTAAAATGGAGTTTGTCAAGGGTTGCGAAAGTCAAAAATTATTTTTTTTATCTTTTTTTTTTATTTCCCCCCCCCCTTTTTTTGCATGGTAAAGATTGATTGTTATTCTATGTCCTATAGATCTATCAAAAACAGGTCTAAATACATCATAACATGGAACCAAGGCCCTTGTATGAGGGTTTCGAATATTGAGAAAAAATCTTTGCAATACCAATAAAATCAAATAAAAACCTAAATCAAAATAAATACCTAAATACAAAGTTATACATTTATTCTTGAATTAAGTAATAATTATTAGTAGCATAGCCAAAAAGCCTTCTTCCTTATTAAGAATATCCATTATTATAGAACAGAATTTGATAAAAGAAGCTCTTTTGCAATAGAAATAAAGATGAGGAAGGGGTTACCTCCTGCTAAGGCAAAGCCTTTATTTAATGAAATTCTTTATTCTTTCATTAAGAACTAATCCAATCTCCCCAAGTAGGATTCGAACCTACGACCAATCAGTTAACAGCCGACCGCTCTACCACTGAGCTACTGAGGAACAACGGCAGATTCTACCTCTTAGAGTTCAACTTTTGTTCTCAACCAATAAACAATATAAGTCCCAAGCTTACTTCGTAACTCTCGGAACTTCGTTGTAGTGTCGTCTCATTTCATATATGCAAGATAGTATTCTCATATTATCAATATTTTTATATTATACTATAATATATATGCAAGATGATATTTCCATATCATCAATATATGAATAATATATGAATCTCTCGAATATATATGTCAGACATCTTTTTTTTTGAATCCATTCTGTCTTACTCTATCAAAAAAGCCTTTCAATCTATGTATCAAATAGAATCTGTGTATCAAATAGAAGAAAAAGGAATGAAGACAAGAAATCATGGATTTTCACGTTTGCTTATTCAAGTGAATAAAAGATAGATTTTTGACTATTGACAACCAATTGTTGAATTATTATAATAATAATAGGACATAGAATAACAATCAATCTTTACCATGCAAAAAAAGGAGTAATCAGCTGTGATAGGTGAAAAAAAAAAAAAGAATTGTCAAAAAAAGAATTGTCAAAAAAAGAATTGTAGTAAAGAAAAGATTTGTAGCTAAGCATTTATCGGAAACATTTGAAAAAATCAAAATGGGGGAGGAGAGAGAAATAATAGTCACTTGGTCTCGGGCATCAACTATTATACCCTCAGCCATACAATCATGAAACTTTTCTTTTTTTATAAATACTAAGAGAGGTGCAATCGAACCTATGACCAATAAACATGAATGGAAATCTGTTTCCTTTATCCGCCAAAGTCGTAGTTTACATTATGGTCGTTTCATGCTATCGTCGCTTAAGGAAGGTCAGGCTAATATATTAGGTACTACCATACGAAGAGTTCTACTTGCAGAAATAAAAGGAACACGTATAACACATGCTACATTTCAATTGAAAGAAAAACAAGAAAAATCTTTTCATCAATATAGTACTATACCTGGTATAAGAGAATCTGTAGATGAAATATTACAAAATCTCAAGACAATTGTCTTGAAAAGCCTCACCAATCAAGTTATCAAAGCATCGATATCGATTTCGGAGAGTGGTCCAATGCTTTTTACTGCCAAAAATATAAACCTACCGGATTTTGTTCACATAGTCAACGAAGACCAACCTATTGCGTATATAACAGGACCAATAGATTTATCAATTGAATTGATATTAGAACGAGATAGAGGGTATCACCCTCGACACTTAGATACTGCTTCGAAGATTAGAAATCATAGGGGAATTAATGGATTTGAAAGTAGAAGTTTCAATGGAAATGTAAAAAGAAGTGTCGTCAATGACAATGTCAAATATGGCGATTATAGCGATGAAAATTGCAGTTTTACTTTTCCCATAGATAGCACATTTACTCCTGTGCTACAGGTCAATTATACGTATCATGCTAATAAACAGTATTATGATCCGCTTAAAAAAAAAATTGACTCCGAGGAAATACTATTTCTCGAGATATGCACGAATGGAAGTTTGACTCCTGTAGAAGCACTTCGTGAAGCTTGTCTTCATTTGATTGATTTTTTTCAAATTTTGCCCCTCTTATGAAGAAGAAAATCTCTTTTTGAGAGAAAGGGATGAAAAGGATTTCTTTTTGATATTTCAACAAATTTTTCAGAAATATCTGCGTATGGATATACAAAAGTCATGGTATAATATAAAACAAATCGTTATCAACACTCCGTATTTTTTTTGCAGGACATATAATGAATCAAATATCTTTCATAACGGAGGAATCAAAAAAGATGAAACAAAATAAACTCAAAAAGATGATTCCAAGTGGAGAACAAATGGAAGAGAAACGAAAAAATATAGAGAAAGAATTACTTGAAGAAGAACTAGATTTAGATCAAGAGGAACTGGATAAAATGAATGAAGATAAACTCGAATCAGATGAAGAGGAATTCAACAAATTGATTGGAAAGAAATATACTCGAAACGAAATAGAGCAACTATTTCTTCTCGCAGAAATAGAAACAAAAGCAGAAATAGAAGAAAAAGAAAAAAACCTTGCTTATGATGAAGATGCTAATCAAAATTCAAAAAAATCAATAAAATCAGAAGAATCAACTGAATCTGAGGAATCACAAGAATCAGAAGAATCAACAAAATATGAAGAATCAGAAGAATCAACAAAATATGAAGAATCAGAAGAATCAACAAAATATGAAGAATCAGAGGAATCAACAAAATATGAAGAATCAGAAGAATCAACAGAATCTGAGGAATCACAAGAATCAGAAGAATCAACAAAATATGAAGAATCAGAAGAATCAACAAAATATGAAGAATCAGAAGAATCAACAGAATCTGAGGAATCACAAGAATCAGAAGAATCAACAGAATCTGAAGAAGATATACCTTACATGGATAAGGTCGATTCTTATCAAAGAAAAACAGGTTTGACTGACGCTGTTCAAACAGGAATAGGTCAACTCGACGGTATCCCTGTAGCACTTGCGGTTATGGATTTTGAGTTTATCGGAGGAAGTATGGGATCGGTAGTGGGTGAAAAAATAACCCGTCTAATTCAATATGCTACGAGAAAATCCTTACCTCTCATCATTTGTTGTGCTTCTGGAGGAGCTCGTATGCAAGAAGGAAGTTTCAGCTTAATGCAGATGGGTAAAATATCTTCGACTTTATTGAATTTTCAATTCCATGAAAACTTATTTTTAGTGTCACTTCTGACATCGCCTACAACAGGTGGTGTCACAGCCAGTTTTGGAATGCTTGGCGATATAATTATTGGTGAACCAGATGCAACCATTGCATTTGCAGGTAAAAGAGTGATTGAAGAAGTAATGAAGATCGAAGTACCCGAGGGTGTACAGGAAGCTGAATACTTATTGGAAAAGGGCTCGTTGGATTCAATTGTACCGCGTAATCTTTTCAAAGGTGTTCTTAGTGAATTATTGGCGTTCCACGGTATCTTTCATTTTTCTAAAAATAGAGGAGGTTTATGCTAAAAATATTATCTGCATTTCTATTCGATTTATGGAATCGTTTTGTTATATTTTTTATTATGTTTTGCTCATTTTGGTTTGATCCACGATTTTATATCGTGGAACTTGATTCTTTCACGAATAATTTCGAATTGTACATTTTTTTCTATGTGTTCTATAAATTCGTGATAGAGATTTTTCTCTATTTTATAGGATGCATTTTGAAAATGTTCAAATTTCGGGATATTCATTTAGAAAACCAAATTGACCAATATGCTAAGCTCATTCACGGGCTTATGCTAGCCTATACATTAATGTCCATTAACGAAGATGAGTTAATGGAATTAATGTATAGCGGTTTTTTTGTATTCCGATTCATTTTTTTGAGATTTCGTATTGATTTTCAATTCAAAATCTTTTATCGCAGATTTTTGATTATATTGATTCTAATCCTTATTTTCAAGATAATCAAAAACTTTTTTGATAAGTGAGAAAATCTTTTTGAAATGAACTCTGATATGATAAATAATAAGATTTCGAGTATTTTTATATCCCTAAAACTAATAAAGAAGACTCATCTGTCTGGAAAAAAGAATGATTCTTTCTTTTAATGGGTCTTCTCCTTTCTTTGACACTTTCTTTATTTTCATATATTGTATTTATTCTGACCTCGATACTTAAGAAAGCTAAAGCCAACCGATAATATGGGATTTTATCCCGTCTGAGTTCTGATAATAAATGATCTTATATCGTATATTAGAATTCACTAACGTCTTATTTTCTAATGAATAAAGGAGACTCGTATGGAACAAGTTCAAGTTAGAAATAGCAGCTTTTCAGATAAGTTTTATTATTCCGTAATAGTACGTACATGTTTTCAAAAAGACAATTATGATTCTTTGATTCGTTTTTTTCTTTTATGTTCATACAGCGATTTATATATTTATAACCAAGATCAAGAATATAACCTACCCGTTCATCCCAAAATTTTTGAATTGATGATAGGATATCCTATTTTAATTAAAGCATTTCTAGTTTTAAGATTGAAAATCCACGAAAAGGACAAACTTTACAATTTTGTAATAAAAGATATAAAAAAGTATTTTTCTATTGCTCAGAGTGCTTATGATAATAGAAATTCAGAATACCAAAATAATCTTAAGCCAGAGGAGCCAGAGGAGCCAGAGGAACCAGAGGAGCCAGTTGATCCAAAGGATGTATTTGCGCCATTCGGTCATTTATGGACTATGTGTGAAAATTGTGAGACATCCATTTACAAACAATATGCGCAAAAAAACAAATATATTTGTCAACATTGTGGATTTCATTTACAAATGGAGAGTTTCGATCGAATCGAATCTTTTATTGATTCGGGTACTTGGGATTCTATGGATGAGAATATGGTTTCTACTGATCCCTATGAGATTCTTAGAAAAAACCTTGCGTCTGCTTCAAAAGATTCTGAAGAATTTATCGAATCACAAGAAGCAGATGAATTTGATAAAGGAGGGCCGTATGAGAAATCCAAATAACCTCAAAAAGGAATTTATTTTGAGGATCGTCAAGAATTCTCGAAATATGATAAAATCAATCCAATCTCAAGATATGAGATTGATTTTAATAATATCGGTGTATATTTGTATAGGAATAATATTATTAATTATCTTAATTAAGATAATTAATAATATTATTCCTAGATTGAAACCGGTATTTTCGATAATTCAATTGATACTTTCGATGATCCTCTTTATCTTAAAATTGATATTTTCGATAATCCTCTTTATCTTAAATAGCATAATTAAGTTCATTATTTCTATCATCAATATCATGATAGAAATAATGAAATTTATTATTAAATTTCTTTTGAAAATAATTAATAATTATATATATTTTGAAAATAATTATATATATTTTAAATGAAATATTAAGACTTTTAAGATAAAAAGGATTATCGAAAATACACATGCTACATTTCAATTGAAAGAAAAACAAGAAAAATCTTTTCATCAATATAGTACCATACCTGGTATAAGAGAATCTGTAGATGAAATATTACAAATGCAGGTTAAAGAGTGATTGAAGAGATCTATCTCCTTCTATCCAAATCAAATCCTCCATTTGATTTGGATAGAATAAGAAAGTAGTATATGAATCAATCCAAGTTTTTGTGTATACTAGATTCAAATAACTGGCATAATTCTGATTTTTTGATTTTTCCTGATCGGAAAAATCATCCATGAAAAAGAAAGAAAAAAGATAGAAAAATTTGGTTTTTTATGGTCAAAAATTCATTCACTCCTATTATTTCACAAGAAGAAAATAAGGGTTCTGTTGAATTTCAAGTATTCAGTTTCACCAATAAGATACAGAGGCTTACTTCCCATTTAGAATTGCACAAAAAAGATTTTTTATCGGAAAGGGGTCTACGAAAAATTCTGGGAAAACGTAAACGGTTGCTGGCTTATTTGTCAAAGAAAAATCGAGTACGTTATAATAAATTAATTGATCAGTTGAATATTCGAGAGCCACAAACTCGTTAATTTCATTGTTTGAATTTTTTTTAGTAGTATTCGATTTTTCATTTTGATGAGCCTCACTTTGAGGAATTCATGGAATAATGAATTCAGGAAGAAAAGATATGACTGTACCGGTTACAAGAAAAGATATCATGATAGTCAATATGGGTCCTCACCACCCATCAATGCATGGTGTTCTTCGACTGATCCTTACTCTCGATGGTGAAGATGTTATTGATTGTGAACCCATATTGGGCTATTTACACAGAGGAATGGAAAAAATAGCGGAAAACCGAACAATTATACAATATCTACCTTATGTAACACGGTGGGATTATTTAGCTACTATGTTCACAGAGGCAATAACGGTAAATGCACCAGAAAAATTGGAAAATGTTCAAGTACCTCAAAGAGCTAGCTATATCCGAGTTATTATGCTGGAATTGAGCCGTATAGCTTCTCATTTGTTATGGCTTGGACCTTTTATGGCAGATATCGGTGCACAGACTCCTTTCTTCTATATTTTCAGAGAGAGAGAATTGATATACAACCTATTCGAAACCGCCACAGGTATGCGAATGATGCATAATTATTTCCGCATCGGGGGGGTAGCTGCTGATCTACCTTATGGATGGATAGAGAAATGTTTCGATTTCTGCGATTATTTCTTAACAGGAGTTGTTGAATATCAAAAACTGATTACACGGAATCCCATTTTTTTGGAACGAGTGGAAGGAGTGGGCATTATTCGTGGAGAAGAAGCAGTAAATTGGGGTTTATCCGGGCCAATGTTACGAGCTTCTGGAATCCAATGGGATCTTCGTAAAGTTGATAATTATGAGTGTTACAATGAATTCGATTGGGAAATCCAATGGCAAAAAGAAGGAGATTCATTAGCTCGTTATTTAGTACGAATCGGTGAAATGAGGGAATCCATAAAAATGATTCAACAGGCTCTAGAGGGAATTCCTGGAGGACCCTATGAGAATTTAGAAGTCCGACGCTTTGATAGAGCAAAGAATTACGAATGGAATGATTTTGCATATAGATTTATAAGTAAAAAACCTTCACCCAATTTTGAATTGTCGAAACAAGAACTTTATGTGAGAGTGGAAGCCCCAAAAGGGGAATTAGGGATTTATTTGATAGGAGATAATAGTGTTTTCCCCTGGAGATGGAAAATTCGTCCACCCGCTTTTATCAATTTGCAAATTCTTCCTCAGCTAGTTAAAAGAATGAAATTGGCTGATATCATGACGATATTAGGTAGTATAGATATCATTATGGGAGAAGTTGATCGTTGAAATGATAATTGATACGACAGAAGTACAAACTATCAATTCTTTCTCTACATTGGGATTTTTCAAAGAAGTCTATGGACTGATATGGATTGTACCTATTTTGACCCTGATATTGGGAATCACAATAGGGGTACTAGTAATTGTTTGGTTAGAAAGAGAAATATCTGCAGCGATCCAACAGCGTATTGGGCCTGAATATGCTGGTCCGTTGGGAATTCTTCAAGCTATAGCAGATGGGACTAAATTACTTTTGAAAGAGGATCTCCTCCCATCTCGAGGAGATATTCGTCTGTTTAGTGTTGGACCGTCTATAGCAGTCATATCAGTTCTACTAAGCTATTTAGTAATTCCTTTTGAGTATCGTCTTGTTTTAGCTGATCTCGATATAGGTGTTTTTTTATGGATCGCCATTTCAAGTATTGCTCCTATTGGTCTTCTTATGTCAGGATATGGATCGAATAATAAATATTCCTTTTCAGGTGGTCTACGAGCTGCTGCTCAATCTATTAGTTATGAAATACCATTAACTCTATGTGTATTATCAATATCTCTACGTGTGATTCGTTGGAATATGAACTTTTACCTCTTTTTCTTCTAGAAATCAAAGAACAAAAAGAGGTTCAATGTATTAAATAGATATTCTCATTTTTTTATTCAGCATTCAGGTTGATGAGTTAAATCAGATAGTTATATGAGTGAAACAAAACAGCTTATCCATTTGTAGTAAGAAGAAAAAATCTCATTCCCTGTGTACAAGAATCAAGTTGAAGTAAACATAAGCAGCGTAACCTGTTTACCCCAAGATTCCGATTTTTTGATTAGTCATCATATCTTGAAGCGGGTGCAAACAAAAGATCAACTGTATGGAGTTTCTACTACTTTCTTGTATTTATTACTATACCGGCGATCAATCAAAAGTCAGTGGACAGTTAGGAACACCAAGGTACACAAAAGATTAGTAATCGAGATAATGTAAGGTATCAAAAAAGAGGTTTTTCCACATAAAACGAATCATAATAAGGACTTGAAATTGGTAGAAATGATCAAGTAGTACTTCCCTACGATTCCGATCTAGAGTATGCTCCTATTCACTGATTAAAGAAATGACTATCAAGAACGAATTAATCTTTTATTTTTTTTTGAAGTACCCTCCCCTGAGACAGAAGAAGAGGAAAAAAGAAATGGAATGCCATATATGGAATGAATAATAAAAAAAAATCTTTCTTTATTCTTTCTTCCATATTCATACATATACAATTCTTATCATGATTCATGAACTAATGCCTAATTCTTTCTATTTATTGATATAACGAGTATTTTATTGAAAGATTCAGTTATTACCGAACAAAGAGAGATTCTCATTATAAAGGATAAGATCAATTCGGAAGCAACTTTTTGATTATTCCAGCAGACAGAATTCCATTGGTCTTGGGACTCTCCGATGTATCTTTATTCTATCTACCCCAAAGAAAGATGCCGATAATACCGAACTTGTCCTTACATTTTTTGTGGCCATAGAGGAGCTGTATGAAGCTGAGGTTTCATGTACGGTTTTGAAATAGCGATGAAAACAGTGATGTTATTTTCGACTATGATTATCTAACAGTTCAAGTACAGTTGATATAGTTGAAGCACAGTCCAAATATGGTTTTTGGGGGTGGAATCTGTGGCGTCAGCCTATAGGCTTTCTAGTTTTTCTAATTTCTTCTCTAGCCGAATGTGAGAGATTGCCCTTTGATTTACCAGAAGCAGAGGAGGAATTAGTAGCAGGTTATCAAACCGAATATTCGGGTATCAAATATGCTCTCTTTTATCTTGCTTCTTACCTAAATCTATTAGTTTCTTCATTATTTGTCACAATTCTTTACTTAGGTGGGTGGAATTTCTCTATTCCGTACATATCTATTCCTGAACTTTTCAGAATAAATAAAATGGTTGGAATTTTTGGAATGACAATTGGTATCTTTATTACATTAGCTAAGGCTTATTTTTTTCTCTTAATTTCTATCACAACAAGATGGACTTTACCGAGGATGAGAATAGACCAGTTATTAAATCTTGGATGGAAATTTCTTTTACCTATTTCTCTAGGTAATCTGTTATTAACAACTTCTTCTCAACTTGTCTCACTATAAATAACAGAATACGATAACAAGATTCTCGATTCATAATCTCTCTCAAACAAGAGAAAGAAACTCCCATTTTCTCATTGATATTTACAATATGTTCCCTATGGTAACTGGGTTCACGAATTATGGTCAACAAACAATACGAGCTGCAAGGTACATTGGTCAAAGTTTCATAATTACCTTATCCCACACAAATCGTTTACCTGTCACTATTCAATATCCTTATGAAAAATCGATCATGTCAGAGCGTTTCCGGGGTCGAATCCACTTTGAATTTGATAAATGTATTGCTTGTGAAGTATGTGTTCGTGTATGCCCGATAGATCTACCCGTTGTTGATTGGAGATTGGAAAGAGATATTAAAAAGAAACAATTGCTTAATTATAGTATTGATTTCGGGGTTTGTATATTTTGCGGTAATTGTGTCGAGTATTGTCCAACAAACTGTTTATCAATGACTGAAGAATATGAACTTTCTACTTATGATCGTCATGAATTGAATTATAATCAAATTGCTTTAGGTCGGTTACCAATCTCCATAATTGGAGATTACACAATTCAAACTGTTATGAATTCGACTCAAATCCAAAGAGACAAAGAGAATTCCTTTGATTCAAGAACGATTACTAATTACTAAGATTTTTTTTGGTTAGTCAGTAACTACAAAGAAAACTAATAACTATTGATTGTCGAAAATATTGAAACTGAGAATCTATTTTTCGTGATGGGATGATTTCGAAATATACCATTTGAACCACTATTCAAACTAGTCTTTTTTCGGATAAAGATTCTATTTACATTAATCCATATTCCCATTTCATTCTATGACAAATGGATCATAAACTATATTATATACAAGAAGAAAAGAGGGTAACCCCTTTTCCTTTCCTGGACCTTTTAGTACGGTCATGATATATTTTAAGTTCTTTGTTTTTTTTTTATACATAATGGATTTACCTGGACCAATACATGATATTCTTGTGGTATTTCTGGGATCAGTTCTTGTATTAGGGGGTCTAGGGGTAGTATTACTTACCAATCCAATTTATTCTGCCTTTTCGTTGGGATTGGTTCTTATTTCTATATCTTTATTCTATATTTCATTGAACTCCTATTTTGTAGCTGCCGCACAGCTCCTTATTTATGTCGGAGCCATAAATGTATTGATCTTATTTGCTGTAATGTTCATGAATGGTTCAGAATATTCCAAAGATTCCTATCTTTGGACCATTGGAGATGCGGTAACTTCACTGGTTTGTACAACTATTCTTTTTTCACTAATGACTACTATCCCAGATACATCATGGTACGGGATTCTTTGGACTACAAGATCAAACCAAATTATAGAACAGGACCTCATAAATAACGTTCAACAAATTGGGATTCATTTAGCAACAGATTTTTTTCTTCCCTTTGAACTCATTTCTATAATTCTTTTAGTTTCCTTGATAGGTGCAATTACTATGGCTCGACAATAATAAATACTTAGAACGATTCCAAATTCTTAGAATTCTCAATTCTAAATAAAAAAACTCTAAATTTTTGGTCTAAAACTAAATATAGTTATTTAAGTAAATAGCAATTCAATTGAAAATATTAAGCAATTAAGTTTTATATTCAATTAAAAAAAAATATAAATATATAAAATAAGCAAGTATAAAAAAATATGAAATAAAAAAGTAAGTCTAAAATATAAAATAGCAATATAAATAGCAATATTTTGTAAATAAAAATATAGTAAATCAAAATATTTATTTTTTTTTTATAATTAATTATAAATATAAATTTAAGGAGTCAATTAATGATGTTTGAACACATGCTTTTTTTGAGTGTTTACTTATTCTCTATTGGTCTCTATGGATTAATTACAAGTCGAAACATGGTTAGGGCACTTATGTGCCTTGAACTTGTACTTAATTCCGTTAATATAAATCTTTTAATTTTTTCTGACATGTTTGATAATCGACAATTAAAAGGAGACATTTTATCCATCTTTGTTATAGCTATTGCAGCTGCTGAAGCTGCTATTGGATTAGCAATTGTTTCATCCATTTATCGTAACAGAAAATCAACTAGTATTAATCAATCAAATTTATTAAAAAATTAGTTATATTTACCACATAGATAAACTATCCAAAAAAGCTTAATTTCTATACTTTACTTTATTTTAAAAAATTTATTAATTGAATTTTTTTTACTGATTCTTTTATTTGTTTTAATAACTTTTTGAATTGAATTATTCTTAGTGAAACAAGAAAAACCAATTCGTTAAAAAATTCGCATTTAGTACGTGTAATTCTATTGTTGAGATCAAATTCTCAATCTTTTGGCCTTTTTTTTAAGTAGATTCCATTATAAAAATTATTTCAATTTATTGAAAAATTTTTAATGAACCACTGCTTCATCTGGTGTCTAGAATATAATTGACTCGTTTACTACTTTGACCAGATCGAAAATTTTTAATTTTCAAAATTCTAATTTAGAAATTCAATGTCACATTCAGTAAAAATTTATGATACCTGTATAGGATGTACTCAATGTGTGCGAGCTTGTCCTACGGATGTATTGGAAATGATACCTTGGGATGGATGTAAAGCCAAGCAAATTGCCTCCGCACCAAGAACGGAAGATTGTGTAGGTTGTAAAAGATGTGAATCTGCCTGTCCAACAGATTTTTTAAGTATCCGTGTTTATCTAGGGCCTGAAACAACTCGTAGCATGGCTCTAGCTTATTGATACGTTACAAAAAGTTCCACCTGAATCATTTGATTCCTATTTACCGAAAAAATCCGTACTCGATGAAAGCTATAATCTCGAGCACGGGTTTCTCTGGTCAAAATGTATTTCACTCTTAATCATTCATGAATTTTTTTCCTTGGTTAACAATACTTGTTGTTTTTCCCATATTTGCAGGTTCTTTTATTTTCTTTTTTCCTTACAAAGGGAACAAGATCTATCGATGGTATACTCTATGTATATGTTTACTAGAACTTATTCTAACAGCTTATGTATTTTTTTTTTATTTCCAATTTGATGATAAATTAATCCAACTTACAGAAAATCTTAAATGGATAGATATTTTTGATTTCCAGTGGAGATTGGGAGTTGATGGGCTTTCCATAGAACTTATTTTATTCACAGGCTTTATTACTACTTTAGCCAGTTTAGCAGCTTGGCCAATTACTCGAAATTGCCAATTGTTTTATTTTCTAATGTTAGCAATGTATAGTGGTCAAATGGGATTATTTTTTTCTCAAGACCTTTTACTTTTCTTTATCATGTGGGAACTAGAATTAATTCCCATTTACTTACTTTTATCCATGTGGGGGGGTAAGAAACGTCTTTACTCGGCTACTAAATTTATTTTATACACAGCAGGAGGATCTATCTTTTTATTAACTGGAGTTCTAGGTATGGGTTTGTATGCTTCCAATAAACCAGTACTAGATTTTGAAAGATTAATTAATCAATCATATCCTATCGTATTAGAAATCACATTTTATATCGGCTTTCTTATTGCATATGCTATCAAATTGCCAATTATACCCTTGCATACATGGTTACCAGATACCCACGGAGAAGCACATTATAGTACATGTATGCTCTTAGCTGGTATTTTATTGAAAATGGGAGCATATGGATTAATTCGGATTAATATGGAATTATTACCCCATGCTCATTCTATATTTTCTCCTTGGTTGGTAATAATAGGAACGATACAAATTATTTATGGAGCTTCAACTTCTCTTGGTCAACGCAATTTAAAAAAGAGAATAGCATATTCTTCTGTATCTCATATGGGTTTTATAGCTATAGGAATTGGTTCTATAACCGACATAGGACTAAATGGAGCTATTTTACAAATGCTTTCTCATGGATTTATTGGTGCTGCGTTTTTTTTCTTGGTAGGGACGAGTTGTGATAGAATTCATTTTTTTTATCTTGAAGAAATGGGAGGGATATCTATCTCAATGCCTAAAATATTTGCTTTGTTCAGTAGTTTTTCGACGGCTTCTTTTGCATTACCAGGAATGAGCGGTTTTATTGCAGAATTTTTAGTATTCATGGGACTTATTATTAGTCAAAAATATTTTTTAATACCAAAAATCATAACTACTTTCGTAATGGCTGTTGGAATAATATTAACCCCAATTTATTTTTTATCTATATTACGTCAGATGTTCTATGGCTACAAGTTATTTCATATTTCAAACTCGAATTTTTTTGATTCGGATTCTGGATCACGAGAAGTCTTTCTTTCAACCTGTCTTTTTTTACCAATAATAGGAATTGGTATTTATCCTGATTTTATTTTATCATTATCCATTGAGAGAGTGCAAACTATCTTGTCTAATTATTATCATAGATAGTATTTTATTCATTTGGAATAAAATTGAAGCTTCTATCTATAATAAAAAATAAAATAGAATTTTTCTATTGAAATTTTATAAATTATAAAAGATTTTTTCGTTTTATTCTAAAACGAACGAAATTCTAATCCGAGAAGATATATGTTGAGTTTTTGAGAATTCTTTTAAAATTCTCAAAAACTCAATATAAAGATTTATATATATATATTTTTTTTATATTTTATATAATATAAAAAAATCTTTTTTCTTTTAGTTTTTCCTTAATTAATTCCTATAGATATAGATATGGGTCTGTTTTTTAATATAAAAATTCAATTTTTATATAAATCTGAATGAACCGTAGCTATGTAAACCTATTCCTAAAAGATTGATACCAAAGTAAGATATCCAAATAATAAGAAATCCAATAGAAGCTATAAACGCAGAATTTTTACCTTTACAATTTTGATTCATTCTAATATGCAAATAAATTGCAAATATAATCCAAGTTATAAATGCCCAAGTTTCTTTTGGATCCCAATTCCAATAGGATCCCCAAGCTTCATTAGCCCATACTGCTCCACAAAGAATACCTAAGGTTAAAAGGATAAATCCGAAACTAATAACACGATAACTCCAATAATCCAAACGCTCAATTAATTCATATTTGTAATAGTTTGGAACGGAATGACGTAATTTCTCAAAATTAATCTTTTTCTGACATGTAAGAGTTAAAAGAGCAACTGATAATAAAGATCCGCATAAAAGAGCTCCATAACTCAACAACATCATACTTACATGCATCATTAACCACTGAGATTGTAGTGCAGGTGCTAATATTGTGGACTTATGCATTTCTGCTGAGAGACAGAAACCTGATGTGGCAAAACCTTGAGTCAAAATGGTACTTGGTGTAGTTATTGTGTTTAACTCATTTTGATGATTCTGAGTCTTTGGAACCATATGAATAACACAAAAACTACATGAAAGAAAGATTAAAGACTCATATAAATTACTTAATGGAAAGTACCCTGAATAAATCCAACGAAAAATTAATAATTCAGTTGTAGATAAAAAAATAATAATCATCCCTTTTTCTAAGGAATTACGTAATTCAACAATTTCGCCAAATAATAAGGTAATCAAATTAATTATAATGACAATTGAAATAATTGAAAAAGATATATGAGTTAATATATGTTCTATATTTAGAAATATCATAAAAGAATTCTCCTTACAGGATTTTGAATTTCTCAATATATTTTAACATATATAAAGCCATGCCGCCACTCGGATTCGAACCAAGAAGTTAGTTTCAAACTTCGATTAAGAAGCTGGTTTGAAACATTTACCACAAAGAAAGCTTTTACTAAAATATCACTAATAAATACAATACTAGTAGTAAGAGCAATAAGCTAACTGCTGTTTACAACAGTGTGTCCACGTATTGTACCACACTGCAGAAGGCGCAGATACTGCTCACCTTCCAACAGTAAGCAATGGTAATAAATACTCCAATCCACTGCTCAGAGGAGCGTCCTGCTCTAGTCTAGCGTACTGCTGCTTTTGTTAAGCAGAATCGTCAGACACTGAAAAAAATTGTCTTGCAAGCTCAGCGTTGTCAAGATTCAAAAATTCAATATTGAAATAAGAATTTTGAAAATCAATTAAAGAATTCTCATTACATTAATAAATAAATTTTATACATCACATTATTAATTTTTGATAATAAATTTTGAATTTAGAATTTTTCAATATATTTGAACATGTATATAGTCATGCCGCCACTCGGACTCGAACCGAGATACGTTATGTACTGCTTCCTAAGAGCAGCGTGTCTACCAATTTCACCATGGCGGCTTATTTTCAATAATAATGGAATTCATGATTAATTGTCAAGATTCAAAAATTCTAAGAAACTTGAGAATCAAAAATTCTAAGAAACTTGAGAATCAATAAAGAAGATTTGTTTCATCTTATATTGATTATTTAGAAAAAATCCTGCTTCTTTTACATAATATATTACTGCCATTTTTCATTTTTTCATTTTTTTTGTATTTCTCTTATTTTCTTATTAAGAATGATAAGAATAAAATTTTTTTATTTCTTCATATTAATTATTGAATATCTTAGTACTTAGTAGAAATAAGAAAAATAAATGCAAAATGGTAAAAATTTATAGCTCTATTATAAAAATATTATAAAAATTTCTATAAAAATAGAAATATATAGGGAATATATAAATCTCAATTTATATTGATTGAAGTCCTATTAAACTTTTCACAATAGAAAAAAGAAAAGATTTTTCTTCTATTTCTATTGTGAAAAATTCATTAATTAAGTACTTAAAATTCTAAAATATCCGTCTTAGGAAAAACTAAATATTATATATAATAATAAATATTAGTTCTAATTAGAGTGTATCCTAATCAAAATTTTACTAAAAAAAAAAATAATTCAAAAAATAAGAGATTGAAATTAATATGAATCAGTTATTTCAAAGCTAGTTCTCTAATCTATAGCATTTTAATCTATATCTATTCTGTAAAAACCAAAAGTTCTTTTATTTGGTTTTTTTTCAATAAAACTTTTTGAATTTCCAATAGAAAGTGATTTTACTAAAGAACAGGTTTTTACTACAGTTAAATATGCTTTTTTTCTCCAGATATTTCTACGAATACGTTTTTTTGACATAGAAGTACGTTTTTTTGGAACTGCCATTGAAAGGAAGTTTTTTTATTTTTTTTTATGTGAAAGACATTTTTTGTTCAAAAGAAAGAATTAAGAATTATTTATTATATCATTTTTTATATTTCCTAATATAAATAAAATATCTAAGCTAATAGGAAAAAACTCTTCGATATTTTTTTGATTGAACTTTCAAAAAATAATAAATAATGTATTTTCATTTATATTATTAGGTATTTAAATGAAAGAAAAGGAGCATAAAATAATAAAAAAAACAATGGAGAATCTTAGGAGAATCTTATTGAAGTTAAGAATAATATATTTATATATAACTTGAGTAAAAAGAAAAGACTATTGAATTCTTTCAATAAAACTTTTATTATATATTTTAATTTTATCTAATACTAATATTTTTCTAATACTAATATTACTCAACTATAAGATATTTAGTTATCTATTGAACTACAGAGAAGATTTCCTTCTATACTTCTATAGAATATATGTGTTTCAATATGTTTTCAATTTCCATATGTTTTTCAATTAGAAATAAAAGAATTTCTAACATTTTTAAATATATTTATATTAAATGTGTATTAATGAAAAAAATAAGAAGATTAAAAAAAAGAAAGATACAAAAGATAAATAAAAGAATAAATAAGATGAGACTCTCCCATTTCCTATATACCTAATTCCTTCTCCTATAAAAAAACTTGTAATACCAATTCCATTTGGAATTCCATCAACTATATGTCTATCAAAAAATTCAGTGAACTTGCTTAATCTTCTTATACCCAATGTAAAAACACTAGTATAAACAATATCTATGTAACCACGATTATATGACCAATTATATATTGCATTTTGTATTTGGTCTAAAAAATTTCTTTTAATACCTTTTTTAAGAAAAAAATTAAATAGATATAAATTCGGAAAAAAGGAATTTATAGATCCATAGAAAGTGAATGCTATGCATAATCCAAAAGTTGCTATACTTACTGAAATGATTACATTTTGAAAGAATTCATAGAAAATTACGCATTGATTTGAACTTTCAATGAAAGGGTCTTTTGATAAAGTTAACCATTTCGATAATAAATCAAGATCTATTCCTCTTGGATCAAAGCAAATTCCTATTGAACCAATGAACATAGTAAAAAGTACTAATAGGAGAAGAGGAAAGAGCATAGTATTGTCTAATTCATGAGGATATATAGAAGTATATTTATTTGTAAAAAAAGTATTAAAGTAATATATCTTATTTTTTACGTTATTTTTTTTTTCTTTAAAAAAAAAGGAAACTTTTTTATGTATTGTTGATAAAGGCAAATTTATATCGGTGTTTGATCTTTTGGACATACTTTTACCCCATAGAGATATTGAATAAAACAAATTTGTTTTAGTACTACTATAACCTTGAAAATGAATACGCAAACATCCATCAAAAGTAAGTAAATATACTCGAAACATATAAAATGCTGTTAATCCTGTTGTGAAATAAGTTATTATCCCGAAAATTGGAGAATACAACCAACTATTACTAAGAATCTCATCTTTAGACCAAAAACAGGCAAGGGGTGGAATACCACAAAGAGACAGTGTACCCAATAAAAAGGCAGTTCTTGTAATTGGAATATATTTGGTTAAACCACCCATAAGAACCATATTTTGATTCTTATACGGTGAATATCCAACAACAGGTTCCATTGAATGAATAATAGATCCAGATCCTAAAAACAATAAAGCCTTAGAGTAAGCATGGGTAATCAAATGAAATAAAGCAGTTCGAGACGAACCTATACCTAAAGCTAGTATAATGTAACCCAATTGAGACATTGTAGAATAGGCTAAACTTCTTTTAATGTCTATTTGAGCAAGAGCCAAAGTAGCTCCTAAGAATAATGTTATTAAACCTATTAAAGAAATAATATGCATTATATTAGGTGTTATTAAGAGAAGAGGAAAGAGTCGAGCTACAAGAAAAACCCCCGCTGCTACCATGGTAGCAGCGTGTATAAGAGCAGAAACAGGGGTGGGTCCTTCCATGGCATCAGGTAACCATATGTGAAGTGGGAATTGTGCGGATTTAGCAATTGCACCAACAAATAATAAAAAGGTACATAAAGTAGTAAATAAAGAATTTACTCCATTTTTTTGGATTAAATTATTAGTTATTTCAAATAAATCTCGAAATTCGAAACTACCAATTATCCAATAAAAACCTAAAATTCCTAATAATAAACCAAAATCGCCTACACGATTAGTTACAAAAGCTTTTTGGCAGGCATTTGCAGCGAGTGGCCGTGTAAACCAAAATCCTATTAGCAAATAGGAGCATATTCCGACTATTTCCCAAAAAATATAAATTTGTATTAAATTTGAACTTGTAACTAGTCCCAACATAGAAGCATTGAAAAGATTCAAATAAGCAAAAAATCTCAAATATGCTTGATCATGAGACATATAATTGTCACTATAAATAAGAACTGTGATTCCAACAGTAGTAATGAGTGTTAACATAATTGAGGTAAGTGAGTCAATCAAATATCCGAATTCTAAGGAAAAATCCTTATTAATGGTCCAAGACCATAGGTATTGATAAATCAAACTCCCATTTATTTCTTGAATAGAAAAATTCAAGGAAAATATCATAGTTATTATTAAAAAGAAAATACTTGGAAAAGCCCATATACGACGAATATTTTTTATTGCTGTCGGAATAAGTAAAAGTCCAAGCCCTATGGATATCGGAACTGGAAGTGAAAGAAAAGGTATTATCCATGCGTATTGATATATATGTTCCATAAGATATTAAGATATTAAGAAGATTAATTGTTAATTTATATTTTTTTCTTTTCTGAAATTTTGATCCACCAATTCTTAATCTTTATTAAAATATTTTAAGTTCAAGAATAATGTAAAAAATAAATAAGAAATAAGACAATAACACTTTAAGTCAAATATAAAAATTTAAAATTTTTTAATTTATTATTAATAATAAGGTAATAAAGATATATCAATAAAGTAATAAAGATAAAATATTTTTTTGATTGATTAAAATAGTATGGATAAAGATATTTTGATTTCCCACATAATAAATTTTACTTTTTTTAGGAAATGAAATAAGGAAAAAAGAGATTAAGATAAGGTAAAAAATAAAAAAGGACCAAAAATTTAGAGTTTTTTTATTTAGAATTGAGAATTCTAAGAATTTGGAATCGTTCTAAGTATTTATTATTGTCGAGCCATAGTAATTGCACCTATCAAGGAAACTAAAAGAATTATAGAAATGAGTTCAAAGGGAAGAAAAAAATCTGTTGCTAAATGAATCCCAATTTGTTGAACGTTATTTATGAGGTCCTGTTCTATAATTTGGTTTGATCTTGTAGTCCAAAGAATCCCGTACCATGATGTATCTGGGATAGTAGTCATTAGTGAAAAAAGAATAGTTGTACAAACCAGTGAAGTTACCGCATCTCCAATGGTCCAAAGATAGGAATCTTTGGAATATTCTGAACCATTCATGAACATTACAGCAAATAAGATCAATACATTTATGGCTCCGACATAAATAAGGAGCTGTGCGGCAGCTACAAAATAGGAGTTCAATGAAATATAGAATAAAGATATAGAAATAAGAACCAATCCCAACGAAAAGGCAGAATAAATTGGATTGGTAAGTAATACTACCCCTAGACCCCCTAATACAAGAACTGATCCCAGAAATACCACAAGAATATCATGTATTGGTCCAGGTAAATCCATTATGTATAAAAAAAAAACAAAGAACTTAAAATATATCATGACCGTACTAAAAGGTCCAGGAAAGGAAAAGGGGTTACCCTCTTTTCTTCTTGTATATAATATAGTTTATGATCCATTTGTCATAGAATGAAATGGGAATATGGATTAATGTAAATAGAATCTTTATCCGAAAAAAGACTAGTTTGAATAGTGGTTCAAATGGTATATTTCGAAATCATCCCATCACGAAAAATAGATTCTCAGTTTCAATATTTTCGACAATCAATAGTTATTAGTTTTCTTTGTAGTTACTGACTAACCAAAAAAAATCTTAGTAATTAGTAATCGTTCTTGAATCAAAGGAATTCTCTTTGTCTCTTTGGATTTGAGTCGAATTCATAACAGTTTGAATTGTGTAATCTCCAATTATGGAGATTGGTAACCGACCTAAAGCAATTTGATTATAATTCAATTCATGACGATCATAAGTAGAAAGTTCATATTCTTCAGTCATTGATAAACAGTTTGTTGGACAATACTCGACACAATTACCGCAAAATATACAAACCCCGAAATCAATACTATAATTAAGCAATTGTTTCTTTTTAATATCTCTTTCCAATCTCCAATCAACAACGGGTAGATCTATCGGGCATACACGAACACATACTTCACAAGCAATACATTTATCAAATTCAAAGTGGATTCGACCCCGGAAACGCTCTGACATGATCGATTTTTCATAAGGATATTGAATAGTGACAGGTAAACGATTTGTGTGGGATAAGGTAATTATGAAACTTTGACCAATGTACCTTGCAGCTCGTATTGTTTGTTGACCATAATTCGTGAACCCAGTTACCATAGGGAACATATTGTAAATATCAATGAGAAAATGGGAGTTTCTTTCTCTTGTTTGAGAGAGATTATGAATCGAGAATCTTGTTATCGTATTCTGTTATTTATAGTGAGACAAGTTGAGAAGAAGTTGTTAATAACAGATTACCTAGAGAAATAGGTAAAAGAAATTTCCATCCAAGATTTAATAACTGGTCTATTCTCATCCTCGGTAAAGTCCATCTTGTTGTGATAGAAATTAAGAGAAAAAAATAAGCCTTAGCTAATGTAATAAAGATACCAATTGTCATTCCAAAAATTCCAACCATTTTATTTATTCTGAAAAGTTCAGGAATAGATATGTACGGAATAGAGAAATTCCACCCACCTAAGTAAAGAATTGTGACAAATAATGAAGAAACTAATAGATTTAGGTAAGAAGCAAGATAAAAGAGAGCATATTTGATACCCGAATATTCGGTTTGATAACCTGCTACTAATTCCTCCTCTGCTTCTGGTAAATCAAAGGGCAATCTCTCACATTCGGCTAGAGAAGAAATTAGAAAAACTAGAAAGCCTATAGGCTGACGCCACAGATTCCACCCCCAAAAACCATATTTGGACTGTGCTTCAACTATATCAACTGTACTTGAACTGTTAGATAATCATAGTCGAAAATAACATCACTGTTTTCATCGCTATTTCAAAACCGTACATGAAACCTCAGCTTCATACAGCTCCTCTATGGCCACAAAAAATGTAAGGACAAGTTCGGTATTATCGGCATCTTTCTTTGGGGTAGATAGAATAAAGATACATCGGAGAGTCCCAAGACCAATGGAATTCTGTCTGCTGGAATAATCAAAAAGTTGCTTCCGAATTGATCTTATCCTTTATAATGAGAATCTCTCTTTGTTCGGTAATAACTGAATCTTTCAATAAAATACTCGTTATATCAATAAATAGAAAGAATTAGGCATTAGTTCATGAATCATGATAAGAATTGTATATGTATGAATATGGAAGAAAGAATAAAGAAAGATTTTTTTTTATTATTCATTCCATATATGGCATTCCATTTCTTTTTTCCTCTTCTTCTGTCTCAGGGGAGGGTACTTCAAAAAAAAATAAAAGATTAATTCGTTCTTGATAGTCATTTCTTTAATCAGTGAATAGGAGCATACTCTAGATCGGAATCGTAGGGAAGTACTACTTGATCATTTCTACCAATTTCAAGTCCTTATTATGATTCGTTTTATGTGGAAAAACCTCTTTTTTGATACCTTACATTATCTCGATTACTAATCTTTTGTGTACCTTGGTGTTCCTAACTGTCCACTGACTTTTGATTGATCGCCGGTATAGTAATAAATACAAGAAAGTAGTAGAAACTCCATACAGTTGATCTTTTGTTTGCACCCGCTTCAAGATATGATGACTAATCAAAAAATCGGAATCTTGGGGTAAACAGGTTACGCTGCTTATGTTTACTTCAACTTGATTCTTGTACACAGGGAATGAGATTTTTTCTTCTTACTACAAATGGATAAGCTGTTTTGTTTCACTCATATAACTATCTGATTTAACTCATCAACCTGAATGCTGAATAAAAAAATGAGAATATCTATTTAATACATTGAACCTCTTTTTGTTCTTTGATTTCTAGAAGAAAAAGAGGTAAAAGTTCATATTCCAACGAATCACACGTAGAGATATTGATAATACACATAGAGTTAATGGTATTTCATAACTAATAGATTGAGCAGCAGCTCGTAGACCACCTGAAAAGGAATATTTATTATTCGATCCATATCCTGACATAAGAAGACCAATAGGAGCAATACTTGAAATGGCGATCCATAAAAAAACACCTATATCGAGATCAGCTAAAACAAGACGATACTCAAAAGGAATTACTAAATAGCTTAGTAGAACTGATATGACTGCTATAGACGGTCCAACACTAAACAGACGAATATCTCCTCGAGATGGGAGGAGATCCTCTTTCAAAAGTAATTTAGTCCCATCTGCTATAGCTTGAAGAATTCCCAACGGACCAGCATATTCAGGCCCAATACGCTGTTGGATCGCTGCAGATATTTCTCTTTCTAACCAAACAATTACTAGTACCCCTATTGTGATTCCCAATATCAGGGTCAAAATAGGTACAATCCATATCAGTCCATAGACTTCTTTGAAAAATCCCAATGTAGAGAAAGAATTGATAGTTTGTACTTCTGTCGTATCAATTATCATTTCAACGATCAACTTCTCCCATAATGATATCTATACTACCTAATATCGTCATGATATCAGCCAATTTCATTCTTTTAACTAGCTGAGGAAGAATTTGCAAATTGATAAAAGCGGGTGGACGAATTTTCCATCTCCAGGGGAAAACACTATTATCTCCTATCAAATAAATCCCTAATTCCCCTTTTGGGGCTTCCACTCTCACATAAAGTTCTTGTTTCGACAATTCAAAATTGGGTGAAGGTTTTTTACTTATAAATCTATATGCAAAATCATTCCATTCGTAATTCTTTGCTCTATCAAAGCGTCGGACTTCTAAATTCTCATAGGGTCCTCCAGGAATTCCCTCTAGAGCCTGTTGAATCATTTTTATGGATTCCCTCATTTCACCGATTCGTACTAAATAACGAGCTAATGAATCTCCTTCTTTTTGCCATTGGATTTCCCAATCGAATTCATTGTAACACTCATAATTATCAACTTTACGAAGATCCCATTGGATTCCAGAAGCTCGTAACATTGGCCCGGATAAACCCCAATTTACTGCTTCTTCTCCACGAATAATGCCCACTCCTTCCACTCGTTCCAAAAAAATGGGATTCCGTGTAATCAGTTTTTGATATTCAACAACTCCTGTTAAGAAATAATCGCAGAAATCGAAACATTTCTCTATCCATCCATAAGGTAGATCAGCAGCTACCCCCCCGATGCGGAAATAATTATGCATCATTCGCATACCTGTGGCGGTTTCGAATAGGTTGTATATCAATTCTCTCTCTCTGAAAATATAGAAGAAAGGAGTCTGTGCACCGATATCTGCCATAAAAGGTCCAAGCCATAACAAATGAGAAGCTATACGGCTCAATTCCAGCATAATAACTCGGATATAGCTAGCTCTTTGAGGTACTTGAACATTTTCCAATTTTTCTGGTGCATTTACCGTTATTGCCTCTGTGAACATAGTAGCTAAATAATCCCACCGTGTTACATAAGGTAGATATTGTATAATTGTTCGGTTTTCCGCTATTTTTTCCATTCCTCTGTGTAAATAGCCCAATATGGGTTCACAATCAATAACATCTTCACCATCGAGAGTAAGGATCAGTCGAAGAACACCATGCATTGATGGGTGGTGAGGACCCATATTGACTATCATGATATCTTTTCTTGTAACCGGTACAGTCATATCTTTTCTTCCTGAATTCATTATTCCATGAATTCCTCAAAGTGAGGCTCATCAAAATGAAAAATCGAATACTACTAAAAAAAATTCAAACAATGAAATTAACGAGTTTGTGGCTCTCGAATATTCAACTGATCAATTAATTTATTATAACGTACTCGATTTTTCTTTGACAAATAAGCCAGCAACCGTTTACGTTTTCCCAGAATTTTTCGTAGACCCCTTTCCGATAAAAAATCTTTTTTGTGCAATTCTAAATGGGAAGTAAGCCTCTGTATCTTATTGGTGAAACTGAATACTTGAAATTCAACAGAACCCTTATTTTCTTCTTGTGAAATAATAGGAGTGAATGAATTTTTGACCATAAAAAACCAAATTTTTCTATCTTTTTTCTTTCTTTTTCATGGATGATTTTTCCGATCAGGAAAAATCAAAAAATCAGAATTATGCCAGTTATTTGAATCTAGTATACACAAAAACTTGGATTGATTCATATACTACTTTCTTATTCTATCCAAATCAAATGGAGGATTTGATTTGGATAGAAGGAGATAGATCTCTTCAATCACTCTTTAACCTGCATTTGTAATATTTCATCTACAGATTCTCTTATACCAGGTATGGTACTATATTGATGAAAAGATTTTTCTTGTTTTTCTTTCAATTGAAATGTAGCATGTGTATTTTCGATAATCCTTTTTATCTTAAAAGTCTTAATATTTCATTTAAAATATATATAATTATTTTCAAAATATATATAATTATTAATTATTTTCAAAAGAAATTTAATAATAAATTTCATTATTTCTATCATGATATTGATGATAGAAATAATGAACTTAATTATGCTATTTAAGATAAAGAGGATTATCGAAAATATCAATTTTAAGATAAAGAGGATCATCGAAAGTATCAATTGAATTATCGAAAATACCGGTTTCAATCTAGGAATAATATTATTAATTATCTTAATTAAGATAATTAATAATATTATTCCTATACAAATATACACCGATATTATTAAAATCAATCTCATATCTTGAGATTGGATTGATTTTATCATATTTCGAGAATTCTTGACGATCCTCAAAATAAATTCCTTTTTGAGGTTATTTGGATTTCTCATACGGCCCTCCTTTATCAAATTCATCTGCTTCTTGTGATTCGATAAATTCTTCAGAATCTTTTGAAGCAGACGCAAGGTTTTTTCTAAGAATCTCATAGGGATCAGTAGAAACCATATTCTCATCCATAGAATCCCAAGTACCCGAATCAATAAAAGATTCGATTCGATCGAAACTCTCCATTTGTAAATGAAATCCACAATGTTGACAAATATATTTGTTTTTTTGCGCATATTGTTTGTAAATGGATGTCTCACAATTTTCACACATAGTCCATAAATGACCGAATGGCGCAAATACATCCTTTGGATCAACTGGCTCCTCTGGTTCCTCTGGCTCCTCTGGCTCCTCTGGCTTAAGATTATTTTGGTATTCTGAATTTCTATTATCATAAGCACTCTGAGCAATAGAAAAATACTTTTTTATATCTTTTATTACAAAATTGTAAAGTTTGTCCTTTTCGTGGATTTTCAATCTTAAAACTAGAAATGCTTTAATTAAAATAGGATATCCTATCATCAATTCAAAAATTTTGGGATGAACGGGTAGGTTATATTCTTGATCTTGGTTATAAATATATAAATCGCTGTATGAACATAAAAGAAAAAAACGAATCAAAGAATCATAATTGTCTTTTTGAAAACATGTACGTACTATTACGGAATAATAAAACTTATCTGAAAAGCTGCTATTTCTAACTTGAACTTGTTCCATACGAGTCTCCTTTATTCATTAGAAAATAAGACGTTAGTGAATTCTAATATACGATATAAGATCATTTATTATCAGAACTCAGACGGGATAAAATCCCATATTATCGGTTGGCTTTAGCTTTCTTAAGTATCGAGGTCAGAATAAATACAATATATGAAAATAAAGAAAGTGTCAAAGAAAGGAGAAGACCCATTAAAAGAAAGAATCATTCTTTTTTCCAGACAGATGAGTCTTCTTTATTAGTTTTAGGGATATAAAAATACTCGAAATCTTATTATTTATCATATCAGAGTTCATTTCAAAAAGATTTTCTCACTTATCAAAAAAGTTTTTGATTATCTTGAAAATAAGGATTAGAATCAATATAATCAAAAATCTGCGATAAAAGATTTTGAATTGAAAATCAATACGAAATCTCAAAAAAATGAATCGGAATACAAAAAAACCGCTATACATTAATTCCATTAACTCATCTTCGTTAATGGACATTAATGTATAGGCTAGCATAAGCCCGTGAATGAGCTTAGCATATTGGTCAATTTGGTTTTCTAAATGAATATCCCGAAATTTGAACATTTTCAAAATGCATCCTATAAAATAGAGAAAAATCTCTATCACGAATTTATAGAACACATAGAAAAAAATGTACAATTCGAAATTATTCGTGAAAGAATCAAGTTCCACGATATAAAATCGTGGATCAAACCAAAATGAGCAAAACATAATAAAAAATATAACAAAACGATTCCATAAATCGAATAGAAATGCAGATAATATTTTTAGCATAAACCTCCTCTATTTTTAGAAAAATGAAAGATACCGTGGAACGCCAATAATTCACTAAGAACACCTTTGAAAAGATTACGCGGTACAATTGAATCCAACGAGCCCTTTTCCAATAAGTATTCAGCTTCCTGTACACCCTCGGGTACTTCGATCTTCATTACTTCTTCAATCACTCTTTTACCTGCAAATGCAATGGTTGCATCTGGTTCACCAATAATTATATCGCCAAGCATTCCAAAACTGGCTGTGACACCACCTGTTGTAGGCGATGTCAGAAGTGACACTAAAAATAAGTTTTCATGGAATTGAAAATTCAATAAAGTCGAAGATATTTTACCCATCTGCATTAAGCTGAAACTTCCTTCTTGCATACGAGCTCCTCCAGAAGCACAACAAATGATGAGAGGTAAGGATTTTCTCGTAGCATATTGAATTAGACGGGTTATTTTTTCACCCACTACCGATCCCATACTTCCTCCGATAAACTCAAAATCCATAACCGCAAGTGCTACAGGGATACCGTCGAGTTGACCTATTCCTGTTTGAACAGCGTCAGTCAAACCTGTTTTTCTTTGATAAGAATCGACCTTATCCATGTAAGGTATATCTTCTTCAGATTCTGTTGATTCTTCTGATTCTTGTGATTCCTCAGATTCTGTTGATTCTTCTGATTCTTCATATTTTGTTGATTCTTCTGATTCTTCATATTTTGTTGATTCTTCTGATTCTTGTGATTCCTCAGATTCTGTTGATTCTTCTGATTCTTCATATTTTGTTGATTCCTCTGATTCTTCATATTTTGTTGATTCTTCTGATTCTTCATATTTTGTTGATTCTTCTGATTCTTCATATTTTGTTGATTCTTCTGATTCTTGTGATTCCTCAGATTCAGTTGATTCTTCTGATTTTATTGATTTTTTTGAATTTTGATTAGCATCTTCATCATAAGCAAGGTTTTTTTCTTTTTCTTCTATTTCTGCTTTTGTTTCTATTTCTGCGAGAAGAAATAGTTGCTCTATTTCGTTTCGAGTATATTTCTTTCCAATCAATTTGTTGAATTCCTCTTCATCTGATTCGAGTTTATCTTCATTCATTTTATCCAGTTCCTCTTGATCTAAATCTAGTTCTTCTTCAAGTAATTCTTTCTCTATATTTTTTCGTTTCTCTTCCATTTGTTCTCCACTTGGAATCATCTTTTTGAGTTTATTTTGTTTCATCTTTTTTGATTCCTCCGTTATGAAAGATATTTGATTCATTATATGTCCTGCAAAAAAAATACGGAGTGTTGATAACGATTTGTTTTATATTATACCATGACTTTTGTATATCCATACGCAGATATTTCTGAAAAATTTGTTGAAATATCAAAAAGAAATCCTTTTCATCCCTTTCTCTCAAAAAGAGATTTTCTTCTTCATAAGAGGGGCAAAATTTGAAAAAAATCAATCAAATGAAGACAAGCTTCACGAAGTGCTTCTACAGGAGTCAAACTTCCATTCGTGCATATCTCGAGAAATAGTATTTCCTCGGAGTCAATTTTTTTTTTAAGCGGATCATAATACTGTTTATTAGCATGATACGTATAATTGACCTGTAGCACAGGAGTAAATGTGCTATCTATGGGAAAAGTAAAACTGCAATTTTCATCGCTATAATCGCCATATTTGACATTGTCATTGACGACACTTCTTTTTACATTTCCATTGAAACTTCTACTTTCAAATCCATTAATTCCCCTATGATTTCTAATCTTCGAAGCAGTATCTAAGTGTCGAGGGTGATACCCTCTATCTCGTTCTAATATCAATTCAATTGATAAATCTATTGGTCCTGTTATATACGCAATAGGTTGGTCTTCGTTGACTATGTGAACAAAATCCGGTAGGTTTATATTTTTGGCAGTAAAAAGCATTGGACCACTCTCCGAAATCGATATCGATGCTTTGATAACTTGATTGGTGAGGCTTTTCAAGACAATTGTCTTGAGATTTTGTAATATTTCATCTACAGATTCTCTTATACCAGGTATAGTACTATATTGATGAAAAGATTTTTCTTGTTTTTCTTTCAATTGAAATGTAGCATGTGTTATACGTGTTCCTTTTATTTCTGCAAGTAGAACTCTTCGTATGGTAGTACCTAATATATTAGCCTGACCTTCCTTAAGCGACGATAGCATGAAACGACCATAATGTAAACTACGACTTTGGCGGATAAAGGAAACAGATTTCCATTCATGTTTATTGGTCATAGGTTCGATTGCACCTCTCTTAGTATTTATAAAAAAAGAAAAGTTTCATGATTGTATGGCTGAGGGTATAATAGTTGATGCCCGAGACCAAGTGACTATTATTTCTCTCTCCTCCCCCATTTTGATTTTTTCAAATGTTTCCGATAAATGCTTAGCTACAAATCTTTTCTTTACTACAATTCTTTTTTTGACAATTCTTTTTTTGACAATTCTTTTTTTTTTTTTCACCTATCACAGCTGATTACTCCTTTTTTTGCATGGTAAAGATTGATTGTTATTCTATGTCCTATTATTATTATAATAATTCAACAATTGGTTGTCAATAGTCAAAAATCTATCTTTTATTCACTTGAATAAGCAAACGTGAAAATCCATGATTTCTTGTCTTCATTCCTTTTTCTTCTATTTGATACACAGATTCTATTTGATACATAGATTGAAAGGCTTTTTTGATAGAGTAAGACAGAATGGATTCAAAAAAAAAGATGTCTGACATATATATTCGAGAGATTCATATATTATTCATATATTGATGATATGGAAATATCATCTTGCATATATATTATAGTATAATATAAAAATATTGATAATATGAGAATACTATCTTGCATATATGAAATGAGACGACACTACAACGAAGTTCCGAGAGTTACGAAGTAAGCTTGGGACTTATATTGTTTATTGGTTGAGAACAAAAGTTGAACTCTAAGAGGTAGAATCTGCCGTTGTTCCTCAGTAGCTCAGTGGTAGAGCGGTCGGCTGTTAACTGATTGGTCGTAGGTTCGAATCCTACTTGGGGAGATTGGATTAGTTCTTAATGAAAGAATAAAGAATTTCATTAAATAAAGGCTTTGCCTTAGCAGGAGGTAACCCCTTCCTCATCTTTATTTCTATTGCAAAAGAGCTTCTTTTATCAAATTCTGTTCTATAATAATGGATATTCTTAATAAGGAAGAAGGCTTTTTGGCTATGCTACTAATAATTATTACTTAATTCAAGAATAAATGTATAACTTTGTATTTAGGTATTTATTTTGATTTAGGTTTTTATTTGATTTTATTGGTATTGCAAAGATTTTTTCTCAATATTCGAAACCCTCATACAAGGGCCTTGGTTCCATGTTATGATGTATTTAGACCTGTTTTTGATAGATCTATAGGACATAGAATAACAATCAATCTTTACCATGCAAAAAAAGGGGGGGGGGAAATAAAAAAAAAAGATAAAAAAAATAATTTTTGACTTTCGCAACCCTTGACAAACTCCATTTTAGTAGTTATAATAATATAAATTATAAAACTACCTAAAATAAGGAGAAAAAAAAAAATGCTAACTGAAAGAATGGGACGTTTCACAAGACGGGTTAGAATTTTTTTCAAAAGAAGAAAAGTACTTTTTATTGTAAAAAAAAAACTACTTTTTTTAGTAAAAAGAATTCTAATTCTACTATTTTTGGTAATAGTAACTCGATCTCGAGTAATAGTCACTTGGTCTCGGGTATCAACTATTATACCTGGCCCTACATTTCGAAATACTAACAGAAGTGAAATCGAACCTGTGACCAATAAACATGAATGGAAATCTGTTTCCTTTATCCGCCAAAGTCGTAGTTTACATTATGGTCGTTTCATGCTATCGTCGCTTAAGGAAGGTCAGGCTAATATATTAGGTACTATAATCCGCAGAGTTCCACTTGCAGAAAAACAAAAAAAATCTTTTCATCGATATAATACTATATCGGAATCTGTGAATGAAAGATTCAAAAAAGAAGCTTTGGCAACACAGAGATCAATTCCCTGGAATCCTTTATTTTATCTAGATTTTGATCGAGAGGAAGTCAATCAAAATATACTAAATTCTGATAATCCATTATCTCAAGAATTAAAGCCGGATGATTTGGACGACGAGGAATTGGTTCAATTGATTCGCCAGAGATATACTCCAAGCGAGATTGAGAGGATCTTGAATGACTTGGAAGAACCATTCCAATCGTCCGAGGAGGACGACGAGGAAGAGGAATTGGTTCAATTGATTCGACAGAGATATACTCCAAGCGAGATCGAGATTGAGAGGATCTGGAATGACTTCGAAGGACAATTCCAATCGTCCGAGGAGGACGACGAGGAAGAGGAATTGGTTCAATTGATTCGCCAGAGATATACTCCAAGCGAGATTGAGAGGATCTTGAATGACTTGGAAGAACCATTCCAATCGTCCGAGGAGGACGACGAGGAAGAGGAATTGGTTCAATTGATTCGACAGAGATATACTCCAAGCGAGATCGAGATTGAGAGGATCTGGAATGACTTCGAAGGACAATTCCAATCGTCCGAGGAGGACGACGAGGAAGAGGAATTGGTTCAATTGATTCGCCAGAGATATACTCCAAGCGAGATTGAGAGGATCTTGAATGACTTGGAAGAACCATTCCAATCGTCCGAGGAGGACGACGAGGAACTAGATTTAGATCGAGAGGAAGTAATACTAAATCAAAACAATCCATTATATGAAGATCAAGAAATAAGGCCGGCAGTAATACTAAATTTTGGTAATCCATTATATGAAGAATACTTGGAAGAACCATTCCAATCGTCCGAGGAGGACGACGAGGAACTAGATTTAGATCGAGAGGAAGTAATACTAAATCAAAACAATCCATTATATGAAGATCAAGAAATAAGGCCGGCAGTAATACTAAATTTTGGTAATCCATTATATGAAGAATTAAAGCCGGATGATTTGGACGACGAGGAACTAGATTTAGATCGAGAGGATCTGGAATAACATAGAAGAACAATTCCTCGTCATCCTCGGACGACGAGGAATTGGTTCAATTGATTCGACAGAGATATACTCCAATACAGATTGAGAGGATCTGGAATGTCATAGAAACAAAATCAGAAGGATCAAGAGAATCAGATCCCTGAGTCAAAGAGAAATAAGAGAAATTCAGAGAAAATTGCAATCTCTACCACGTAATAGTGCACCTACATGTCTTCATAGACGTTGTCTTGTTACTGGGAGACCTAGAGCTAACTATCGAGATTTTGGACTATCCGGGCACATACTTCGAGAAATGGTTCATGCATGCCGGGTGCAACAAAATCAAGTTGGTAAGGATAACAATCTCGTTTCTATTTTTACCTAAAAGATTTTGTATTTTGTACCTAAAAAAGAAATATCGCTTCCCAATTGTACCTATTTTTATGGACCCTCTTGAGATTTCTTTCGAAATGCATCAAAATATACATAGCATTTTAATAGATATTTGAAAGAGGGTCTCCAATCTTGTTTATTCATGGGGATTCCGTACATATCCCATTGCAAAAATAGAAAGTTCGAAACAATGCAGTTACTAATTCATGATCTGGCATGTACAGAATGAAAACTTCATTCTCGATTCTACGAGAATTTTTATGAAAGCCTTTCATTTACTTCTCTTCCATGGAAGCTT